AGTATACAGATAAAAGGAAGGTTGATAGAAAGCTATAAAAAAAATGGAATGAGATATAATTCCAATATGTATGTAAGGTTTAGGAGTCTTCTCAGAAAAACACAAATCAAATAAGGCAATGTAATAAAGCATCAATAGTATTGATCTAGTTATGGGCGAATCAGTTCGTTCATATAAAAATAAAAAATAAAGAGCCTTGAGCCAATAAAGACTGAGAAGATTGACTCAAGAAACAAATCTTCTGCAGGGGCTCCGTTGTAGAATTTAAACCTAACCATGAATTGAAAAGCAATGGGAACGAAAGAACCCACGAATACGGGGGATTCCATTGAAAAACGAATCTTAATAATTCATTGGGTGGGATGGCGAAACGAACCAGGAACCAATTCATTTAGTCCAAAAAGGCATGAACGAATCCTACAGCTGAAATAGATTTGAAAAAGTCAATATTCGCCCGCGAAGTTTTTTAGTAGATTACTGCTATTCAATCTCATTCGATTCTTTTTAATTTTAAATAAAAAAGAAAAGCAAAAAGAAATAACAAAAACACATTCTTCATAAATCAAATTGATTTAAATGTTTCGAAATCCAAACAAGATATCAAAATTTTTAGAATAGATTAATTGAAATCTTAAAAAATCCAGGATTCAGTATATTTTACGAAAATTCCAAAAATTGGAATCCTTTCGTTCGCGAGGAGCCGGATGAGGAGAAACTCTCATGTCCGTTTCTGTAGTAGAGATGGTATTGAGAAAGAACCATCCACTATAACCCCAAAAGAACCCGATTTCGTAAACAACATAGAGGAAGAATGAAAGGGATATCTTATCGAGGAAGCCGTATTTCTTTCGGTAAATATGCTCTTCAGGCACTTGAGTCCGCTTGGATTACATCTAGACAAATAGAAGCAGGTCGCCGGGCAATGACCCGAAATGTGCGCCGTGGTGGAAAAATCTGGGTATGTATATTTCCGGACAAACCTGTTACGTTAAGACCTACGGAAACACGTATGGGTTCAGGGAAGGGATCCCCCGAATATTGGGTAGCTGTCGTTAAACCAGGTAGAATACTTTATGAAATGGGTGAAGTTGGAGAAAATATAGCCAGAAAGGCTATTTCAATAGCGGCGTCCAAAATGCCTATACGAACTCAATTTATTATGTCAGGTTAGACAGGTAGACCGACAAGTCTTAGAGATAAAAAAACAATTGTGGGTTTATTTTGAATTTGAACAAGAATATTTCTTTTTTTTTTTTACTTCAACTTTCTCTTTGCATTGAAAGAACAGATTCAAAACAAAAATGATATGATTCAAGCTCAAACCCATTTGAATGTCGCGGATAACAGTGGGGCTCGAAAATTGATGTGTATTCGAATCATAAGAGCTAGTAATCGCCAATATGCTCATATTGGCGACATTATTGTCGCTGTGATTACGGATGCATTACCAAACACATCTCTAGAACGATCAGAAGTGATCAGAGCTGTAATTGTTCGTACTTGTAAAGAATTTAAACGCAGCAACGGCATGATAATACGATATGATGACAATGCAGCAGTTGTTATTGATCAAGAAGGAAATCCAAAAGGAACTCGAGTTTTCGGCGCGATTGCCCGAGAATTGAGACAGTTAAATTTCACTAAAATAATTTCATTATCACCTGAAGTATTATAGTATCACATCTGACTTAATAGAGTAGAGTCCTACTCGTTTACTTAGTTATTGAATGAAATAGATAACTGAAATTTAGTGAATCAAATTTTATCTGACGCGTATCTCTTTATTTATTTCAAATATTTTTAAATTCAATAAAAAAAGTTTGAAGTATTCTTTTGTTTATATTATTTACTAATATTATAGTTTACTATTATATTAAACATTTTGAAACATTCTTATTGTTATTGAATATTTTTTTTTATTACATAACAAGTCAAAAAAAAGCATGTTGATTAGTGGAGGCAACACAAATTCAAATTTATCATGGGCAGAGACACTATTGCTGACATAATAACCTCTATACGAAATGCTGACATGAATAGAAAAGGGATGGTTCAAATAGAATCTACTAACATCACGGAAAACGTTGTAAAAATGCTTTTACGAGAGGGGTTTCTTGAAAACGTGAGAAAACATCAGGAAAACAACAAATATTTTTTGGTTGTAACCCTACGACATAGAAGGAATAGAAAAGGAATGTATCCAACTATTTTTAATTTAAAACGGATCAGTAGGCCTGGTCTACGAAGCTATTCTAACTTTCAACGAATTCCTCGAATTTTAGGCGGGATAGGAATTGTAATTCTTTCTACTTCTCAAGGGATAATGACAGACCGAGAGGCTCGACTGGAAGGAATTGGGGGAGAAATTTTGTGTTATATATGGTAATCCTTCTTATATCAGAATTGTCGCCAAAATCGAATTGACTATTTGTCAAAAGAAAAAAAGACGTGTTAATTACTCTTAACATTATTTGATATTTCGAGAGGTTTTAACTAAAAC